GTAATCCCATTTTTTTCATCGGGTCCGAATGGAGACCAAAGATCTTGAGCGACCGATCCGGCAGAACAACTCAAAAGATAAAGAAGTATCGTTAATTTCTTCATGCTCGTTCCAAGTTCGAAGTACCATTTGTACAAATAAGAATCCCTTTCCTTACATGATTTGTTCTTCATATAGATAGATATAGGATCTATGGGGCAATTACTTAGAAGTACATTTTGTGCAACAGCCCTTCCTATCTGATAGAAAAGGATCCCATGATCCTGAACCGATCTGCTCTCGAATCGCAAATCCCAAGTTTGTCTATGAAGAGCTGATCCAATTGTATTAGTTTCTATAATTGATTTCTTCTGTGTAATACTAATTGATAGGGCCTCGTTGATAAGTGCTACAAGATCTCGTGCATTGGAACCCGCGGTTATGGACCCGAATCCGTTAGTATGGAACATTTTCTTTTCCAAGTGAAATCCCCTAGTATATGAAAGAATGAAAAAGTGCTTTCGTTGTTGTGGAATAAGAAGCCTTCGTATCTTAATGCATGTATTTGATTTATTCGGAGCTATTAGAGCGGGATCCACTTTTTGGGGAATATGAGTCGAAGCAATAACAAGAATATTTCTAGTGGAACATCTTTCACAATCCCTGGAGAGATAGTTCACTAATAGACCGAGGGATAAGTAATTCGACTCATTCACATACAGATCATGAATGTTTGGAATCCATATTATGCAAGGAGACATTGCTTTTGCTAATTCGAATTGAGGGATGATATCAAATCGGTCTATTTTCGACGTCATATACGTCATATAGATAGTTAGCACATTCGTCATAGTTAGCAGCTCCGTCTCAAGGTCATTATCAATATTGTCACTATCATCAATACCGTAACTATCATCAATACCGTCACTATCACCAATACGGTCACTATCATCAATATCGATATCCTCAAAAAGAGGACCTTTAGGCTTGAACTTGTTCGAAAATACCGTAATGAAAGGAACATAAGAGTTTGTCGCTAGGTATTTGACCAAATATGATCGTCCAGTTCCTATAGAACCTATCACTAAAATACCCCTAGAAGGAGATAGGGCTAAGCGGAGCGAAAAGGGTTTTCCATGAGATGGGAAATGAAAACTATTAGCCCCACACGAGGAAGTGATTGTCTGATAATGAGCAAGGAATATCCGTCTTTCTGCTAAACAGGATCTATTGAACTCATAATTCATTAGATACTTTTTATGAATGTCAACTAAGTATCCTAAGTAAATTGATCCCGGTTGCTCAATCATTTGATAACCAGAGTCATTCTTTGATAAAAGATCACTATGAGTCAGACTCAATAGAATTTGATCAATTCTTTTTTCTGTTGTTAAGGTGGAGAACTGAACCAAGAATTCTCTTTCTTCATCATCAATCGAATCACTGTTCGCGACCCAGGATTCTATTTTATCATCAATCGAATCACTGTTCACGTTTTTTCTTTTTCTTATCAATGCATAGATCTCTTTACTTGTACGACTTAGATGTCTCGTATTTCTCGAAAAAGTGATTCGATTGATGGGATTTGGTATGATACTTATGAGATTAATGAGATTGATATTCAAATATTTCTTCTTATAACGTATGGATTTGACCCCATAAGTGGGACCACCACCCAATACGCCAAAAATAGAATCCCATATTTTTTCCAAAGAATCTCCTAATAGTTTCAGAGCAACTAGAAAGAGATTCTTTAACCAGAAGGAATTCAGTTCCGATGTAGGATACCCATCCAGAAGTTTTTGCAACTCAATTATGTATGATGGAATCATCAAAGATTTGATCTTTTCTAACTCTGTCTGTAACTCACTAAAGGCGTGGGAAACAAAGAACAAACCTATACTTATACTAACAAGATATCCGGCAACAAGAAGAGGGAAAAGGATTGAATAGAGGAACTCCTGAGCATTTGTTGATCTCAGATGTGTCCATATCAATGACTCATTATTTTGATGAGTCGTTTCTTCGGACAGAAGAAGATTCTGTATCTGTAAACACTTATTCGAAATCTCACTTATACTTATCCGAGTCCATTCTGGTCGTGATTGTGGAAGAAGCGCCCACAAATTTTTCTGAGTAATTCTCCATGATATATCTAATTCATGCATAATATCATGAAAAGTGGATACAAATTTTTGACTGCTACTTATGCTACTTAGTATTAGTATCTGCAATAAGTCTGAAAAAGCATCTAAAAGGGTGAATTTTAGATATTTGCACCCTGTCGAAGTAAGGAACCATGGCATATATGTTTGGAACAGATTCCATTTTGAGAGGAACAGATTCCATTTTGAGAGATTTGAAAGAGCACTATCTCGTTGAAAGGTTCTATACATCTGCTGTTTCTCAACGCATTTCTTTAGACAAAGACTCCGTTTTTTCCTCTTTCCGGATGGTAAATATTTCTCAGAACATGGAGTGTGAATCAAACCCATGTTTGAATTGAAACTGACATACTGATGCGAGTTCTTCCCTTCTGAATCAGATAGATTCATATCTGAAAAAGGCTGACAAGAAGTTCTTTCAAAATTGACTATTTGTTCCTCTGTTAGAGGTGTTGCAGAAATGTCTGCGATCGAGTAAATAGCTCTACGAACGAATGGATCGGGTCGAATTTGAAAATGGAAAGATTTGTACAAGTTATACGTTTCGTCACCACTTTTTTGAAAATCGTTAGATATGAATATGTCAGATACCTGTGAATCGATTGGTAAAATAGCCTCTCTCTCCAAAAAAATATGTTTTTTTTTACCTTTGCCGACGCACAAAGAAAATATTTTGTTGCGAATGAACAAGATATTGAGGAATTGTCCATACGTAAGATCATAATTATTGATACGGGTCTTTTTCACATAAAAAGGGAATCCTTTGTTACAATAGAACCAGAAGTGATGTGGATTATTCAAGAATCGAAGTCGATTTGCTTTATAAAAAGAAGATATCAATGAACTTCTATGAAATGGTTTCACGGGATTCAGCCAATTGTCTCGATCGTGGGATATCATTGAGAAATAGGAATCCGTGTTATCAAAGGATTTTCTGCGATTATTTCTAGTATGGAATGAGTCAATCATCCACTTTGGTATCTTATTGAACAAAAATGGTAATATTGTTCTTCCATTGATCATTGTTCTTCCATTGATCAAGAATTTCGGTCTTTGGGAAGTATCATGATCATCCAATAAGAAGGGTTTCAATTTATTCAAATGAACGATTTGAACACCTATTGATTCTAACAACTGATTGCAGAGTTGATCGTTTGTACCTTTCAATTCATAGATGTGGATCTCGGACCTATGAATGGGGATATTTCCAATACTCACAAAGAAAAAAGGAAGTGTCTTGGACAAAAATAAACGAGACAAAAAGAGAAGTGCCTTGCGAAGTGACTTAGACAAATCTTGTTTGTCGATAGCCTTGGACCAATCAATCGAATATTGATTAATACGTAATCGATCAAACACTACTTGAAAACGGTTCCTCTGTTCAGAAACGAAATGTTCCAAATGTTCCTGGAAATTATTGCTCCCATTGGACCATTTGTATCTATATGCATCAGGATCCCGATTCATGGATCTCTCAGTTCGAGAAAAAAGAGGATCAAACCATTTCTTCTGACTCTTTTTCAAATTCGATAAATGTTGGTTGATCGTATATTTCATTATAGTTATATGATTCAGAGTATCATTTCCTATTTGATCCTTTTGAATTCCATATTCGTAGTTGCGATCGGATCTATTCATTAAAAAGAATCGGTTCGATACATTTCTTATGTACCCATAGGTGTTATATTGGATTTGAATCAGATTTCGGATCAATCTATATTTATTGACTGCTTCCATTATGTTGTTGCTAGCAAATACCACTATTTTTATTTTTTGATCTTCCAAATAATTCCCGCTCCGGACCGATTTTTTTCTGATCCTTCGATAAAAAGATTCATTCTCTTCATAAAAAAGAGGAGGTAGAACCAATAAAGATTTCTTTTTCGATTCATCTCTGGAGTCGAATACCCTATTCAAGAATTTTTTTTGATCCAATCCGTAGGAATCAATAGAAAAGGCAAATCCCCTATGATACACCAGATCCGGCTCGGTTATTGATAGAGTGAATAGATCCGCCATTTCTTGAAATCTCTCTTCTGATTCAAAATCGTGGCGTAACGTGTATCCCCCATTGTTCCGGTCATAGAATAGATGAAATAAATCCAAAAATGGATTTTTGTTCAAGAATGAAATCTTATTGGAACTGTCCATATCCGGTTCATCCTTCGGAACAACCATATCACATCCCGGATCTGATGAAATAGGATGAATTGAGACGGTATTTTGTAAATACGTAATTATCTTGAATATATCAACCATTTCTTTATTTTCTGATCGCCTGGAAGGGACAAAAGAAACATCTTGTTTTTTCTTCAAAAATTTCTGATCTCTTGTGGACCTCTCAGTAGGATTCGAACCCAGATGAAGTTCTGACCATTTGTCAGAGAAAAAAGAACGAATTGATCTTGTAGGATTCCCAAGAAATTCTTCGATTTCTTCCGGTAGTTGCTGAATCTCTGTTTGATCGATCAATTTGTGATATTCTGAATCCTCATTTCTAATTCTAATGGAATCAAAACAATCTCTGAATTGATCAGAAGATCCTTTCAATTGGCTAGAATATTGATCAGAAGATCCTTTCAATTGGCTAGAATCCGTTACTTGAACGAAAATAGATCCTGTGGAATCATATTGAATATTTGACGATACATTCCGTACCTTGCTAAAAAACCGATCCTTGTTTACCAACCACACATTGTCTAACCAAATCAAATTCTCTCTCGATACGTTCCTCAAAAAATCCGATTCGTGCCGATTCTTCCCCCAACTAACGAAGAGATCTTGGCGGAATTGCCACATATGAAATTGAGCACAATTTTGCAAAGAAATACCCCACTTGTTTCTCGAGAAGAGAAAGAGATGGGAAACATGCTCAATATCATTTGATTGAATAGTTGCCTCAGCTCCTTGTTGTTTGAAGAAACCCTCCCCTTCAATTGGTCTTTTTTCACGAAAAGCAGACATGAGATAACAAATCAAGTCTTTCCCTAAGATTTCGAATAGCTGTCCCGAATTCAAGTTGATTATGTTTCGCTTCTTCCTCGGAGAAAGACGATCAAACAATTCCAAATCAGGGTCCTTGCGGATCGGATCATCCGTATAGGATAAAAAAAGAAACTCCAGATATTTGCTATCCTTCTCTTTGAATGAGATCTCAATTCCAGCTACGGTTTCATTAGATATCTTACAACTAGAATCCCTCTTTTTTCCGATCCGGTTACTCCACCACCGCGAACCCCGGTTAGATTCGGGCATGATACACTTTTGATTTATTGGGAGAACCCAAGTACTCTCGTGCGGATCCATGAAACAACTCTCAGAAATCTTTTTCCCTTTTGGAAGATACAGGAGGGAAACAATCAACCTATTGATATTGGAAGACAAAAAAGATTCTTCCAATGTCTCATTTCTGGGTCCAATGGAATTCATAGGTATAGGAAGAATAGGTATAGGAAGAAGCCCCATCAGATAGAGATTTTTTCTTTCGACCATCTTTCGATTGTTAATACGAGATATAAGGACCGCTACTACAAGCAGTACTACACCTTTGATAAGCAGTACTACACCTTTGATCGTGAAATATCGATTGCTTGTTGAACCCTGTGAATCACGTGAAAGTAGGATACTCAAAATTCGGGGGTCAAAGAGTTTCATAAAACGTTCTTGGTGGAAAAAAATGTGAGTGAAAGATCCCACGGAATTGGGTTTGATCCATGAATCTAAGAAATAGTGAGAGAAATAGTGAGAATTCTTGATCTCTCTCAATATCTCTCTCAATTCGAAGATCCAGAATTTGAATTGATGTCGTTTAATTATCATTAATATTGATTCCTCCTATGATTCCTGTTAAGCATCCATGGCTGAATGGTTAAAGCGCCCAACTCATAATTGGCAAATTCGTAGGTTCAATTCCTGCTGGATGCACGCCAATGGGAACGTTCAATTCAATAAGTTTATTGGAATTGGCTCTGTATCCATAGAATCTCATCATCCATACATAACGAATTGGTATATTCATACCATAACATATGAACAGTAAGAATATGAATAGTCATCGACTCCGGTAGAAGAACGGGACCTATTATGGGACATACGATGCATTACAGACGTATGATCATTACGCTTCAACCGGGTTATTCTATTCCAACCTCTTATTATTCTCTCTTATTCTTATATTCTTTTATTCTTTCTTATCTTATATAGAGAAATATAGAAAAATATTCTTATAGAGAAATATAGAAAAAAGAACTTAAAGCAAAATACAAAATACTTAATAACACGGCGATACATTTATACAAAACTTCTACCCCGAGCACACGCAACGTAGCCGTAGACAGAAAAGTCAAATCCAATCCACGAAATAATTTAATCTATGGACAGCATCGTTGTGGTAAAGGTCGTAATGCCAGAGGAATCATTACCGCAGGACATAGAGGGGGAGGTCATAAGCGTCTATACCGTAAAATCGATTTTCGACGGAATGCAAAATACATATATGGTAGAATCGTAACTGGTAGAATCGTAACCATAGAATACGACCCTAATCGAAATGCATACATTTGTCTCATACACTATGGGGATGGTGAGAAGAGATATATTTTACATCCCAGAGGGGCTATAATTGGAGATACCATTGTTTCTGGTACAAAAGTTCCTATATCAATGGGAAATGCCCTACCTTTGAGTGCGGTTTGAACTATTGATTTACGTAATTGGAAGTAACCAATTAGGTTTACGACGAAACCTAGAAATCGATCACTGATCCAAATTGAGTACCTCTACGGGATAGACCTCAACAGAAAACTGTTGAGTAACGGCAGCAAGTGATTGAGTTCAGTAGTTCCTCATAGAAAATTATTGACTCTAGGGATATGGTAATATGGAGAAGACAAAATTGTTTGAAGCACGGACAGAACCGGGAGACGCCGTTTCAAAGAGAGGAAGACGGGTTATTCACATTTAATTTGATGGTCAGAGGCGAATTGAAAGCTAAGCAGTGATAATTATAAGGATCCCCAGGGAAAAATGGAGATGTCTCCTACGTTACCCGTAATATGTGGAAGTATCGACGTAATTTCATAGAGTCATTCGGTCTGAATGCTACATGAAGAACATAAGCCAGGTGACGGAACGGGGAGACCTAGGATGTGGAAGATCATAACATGAGTGATTCGACAGATTTGGATTCCTATATATACACTCATGTAGTACTTCATCATATGATTCATATAAGATCCATCTGTCTAGATATCATCATATACATCTAGAAAGCCGTATGCTTTGGAAGAAGCTTGTACAGTTTGGGAAGGGGTTTTTTTTGATAAAAAAGAAGAATCTACTTCAACCAATATGCCATTAGGCGCGGCCATACATAATATAGAAATCACACTTGGAAAGGGTGGACAATTAGCTAGAGCAGCAGGCGCTGTAGCGAAACTGCTTGCAAAAGAGGGTAAATCGGCCACATTAAGATTACCTTCTGGGGAGGTCCGTTTGATATCCCAAAACTGCTTAGCAACAGTCGGACAAGTAGGTAATGTTGGGGTGAAGAACAAAAGTTTGGGTAGAGCCGGATCTAAGTGTTGGCTAGGTAAGCGTCCTGTAGTAAGAGGAGGAGTTATGAACCCTGTAGACCATCCCCATGGGGGCGGTGAGGGGAGAGCACCAATTGGTAGAAAAGGACCCACGACCCCTTGGGGTTATCCTGCGCTTGGAAGAAGAAGTAGGAAAAAGAAAAGATATAGTGATAGTTTGATTCTTCGTCGCCGTAAATAGGCATATAGAAAATAGCATTTTTGGAATTTGAAATAGAATGGGCGAA